AACACCTCCTCCGATTCATAGATAAATTTCTGATCAATCATAGATTGAAATCCATTTTGTATCATATCTGAGGGATTCCTTGGTTCGGGCCGAAGAAGCAATGGCACTCGATCCTTATCAAACTGACTGCAATCTTTTTCTGTCCGTGAGCATCCCTCTAGATCTGTCCGTGAGAATCCCTCTAGAATGCCTTCTATTTCTAATAGGCCATGAACTAGATCAAAATCATTCTCAACGAGTCTACCATAAGCGATCCTATTGTTTTCCTCTGGTTCGGGTGGAGACCAAAGATCTTGAGCGACCGATCCGGCAGAACAATTCAAAAGATAAAGAAGTATCGTTAATTTCTTCGTGCTCATTCCAAGTTCGACGTACGAGCTGTACAAATAAAAATCCCCTTCGTTACAGAATGTCTTCTGCAAATAGATAGATATCGGATCTATGGGGCAATTATTTAGAAGTAAATTTTGTGCGACAGCCCTTCCTATCTGATAGAAAAGGAGCCGAGAATTCTGAACCGGTATTACATGGGCTCGCAAATCCCAAGTTTGTCTATGACGAGCGAATCTAATTGTATTTTCGTCTATAATTGATTTCCCATGTGAAATACTAATCGATAGGGCCTCATTGGTAAGTGCTATAAGATCTTGTGCATTGGAACCCATGGTTATGGCCGCGAATCCATTAGCCTGGAACGCTTTTTTTTCCAAGCGAAATCCCCTAGTATATGAAAGAGTGAAAAAGTGCTTTCGTTGTTGTGGAATAAGAGGCCTTCGTACCTTAATGCACGTATCTAATCTATGCGGAGCTATTAGAGAGGGATCCACGAATTGGGGAAAATGGGTCGAAGCAATAACAAGACTATTTCCAGTGGAAGATCTTTCACAATCCCAGGAGAGAAGGTTCACTAATAGCTCGAGGGAGAAGGAACCCGAATCCCTAAAATGCAGCTCATGAATGTTTGGAATCCATATTATGCAAGGAGAGATTGCTTTTGTTAATTCGATTTGAAGGCTGATATAAAATTGGGCTACGCGCCACACCGTGTCCATCTCCTCAGTTAGCGCATCCATCCTAGTTAGCTGTTCCAGCTCCATATTAATCTTATCGTCATGAGCATCTCTCTCCTCAAAACTATAGATACTAGGATCAAAATCAATATCCATATCGTCAAAAACATGAATATCTTGATTAATAGCCTCAATAGGGTCACGAGCATCAATAAAAATCTCGATCTCATCATCACTGGCATCACTGTCATCATCATCATCAGCAAAACGAAAAACTGTATCCCGGAACTTGTCCAGAAATATCGTAATGAAAGGAAGATAGGAGTTTTTCGTTAGGTATTTGACCAAATAGGATCGTCCAATTCCTATAGAACCTATCACTAAAATACCCCGAGAGGGGGTTACAGCTAAGCGGAGCGAAAAGGGTTGTAGATCAGATGGGACATGAACACTATTAGCCCCAGACGGGGTTTGTGCATAAGTGATTGTCTGATAATGAGCAAGGAATAGCCGTCTTTCTGCTAAAGAGGATGTATCGAACTCATAATTTAGTAGATCCTTGTTATGAAGGTCAATTAAGTTTCCTAAGTAAATTTCTCCCGGTTGTTCCATCATTGGAGAATCAAAGTCATTCTTTGAGAAATGATCACTCTGAGTCAGACTCCATAAAATTCGATCAATCCTTTTTTCTGGCGTTAAGGTGGAGAACTGAATCAAGACTTCTCTTTCTTCATCCTCAACCCAATCACTGTTTGCGGCCCAGTCTTCTATCGTTTCATCAATCCAATACCCGCTCCTTTTTCTTAGCACTGAATAGATCTCTTTACTTGTATGACTTAGATATCTCGTATTTATCGAAAAAGCGAGTGGATCGAAGGGCATACTTATGAGATCGATGATCTCGACGAGCTTTTTCTTCCAATTTTTCTTCTTATTAAAGCGTATTCCATCAGCATTACGCAAGAACATCTTTTGCAGAGCACCTAGAAAGAGATTAGTTAACCTGAACAACCCGAAAGAATTCGATTCAGATAGAGGATACCTATCCAGAAGTTTTCCCACCTCAATCTCAAGCATAGATGATTCCATTATCAAAGATTTGACCGTTTTGAACTCTGTCTGTAACTCACTAGCGATCGAGAAAACAACGTAAAGATGTACCACAACGAGACTTCCAGCCACAAGAAGAAGGAAAAAGATTGCAGAGAGGAACTCCCGAAGATTTTCCGATCTCAGCTGTGTCGATCTCAATGGTGGCTTATTTTTTGGAGGAATCAGGCCATGGGACAGAACAAACTTATGCCAACACTTCCTCTGAATCGTACTTATCTTCCTCTGAATCTTACTTATCTTCCTCTGAATCTTCCTTATCAGAGTATATTGCCTCTTCCATTTTGTAAGACAAAATGGAATCTGTTTAATTCGCCCTTTTGTAACTGCTACCTCACTAATATCACTAATAATATCAATCAAAATGGATACACTATCCA